ACCGAAGTAATGAAAGCGTGCCGGTTCTGAAAGAAGGAGAGTGTTCTTTGACTGAGGATCAAGACAACAAAGGTTATGAAGGAAGTGCGTTTTCCGTGCTTTAGAATAGAAATTGGTAGAAACCCACGTACTCTTGATTCAAATCACTCTGTTTTCCCGTGGTTTTCATAGGAACTGGTAGAAGCGAAGGTAAAAAGCATTCATGAAGAAGCAGAGCACCAAGGGGAGTTACTTGCTCGACCGTTAGAGTAAGGCAACCGTTTAGGTTGTGTTAGAATGGGAGTTCCTGTGAAGGTGCCGAAGGTGAAGCAGCTTTACGACGAGAGTGAAACACTAGGGCATCGAAGGTAGGTTACTTGCTCTTTAAGGAGAGGAACGGGGTAGCTCGACCAACAGGAGAGGGAGTTTACTCGTTAGAGCGAGGCGATTGGAATGAGGGTGCGCTCGAATGAAAGCTCTAGAGAGGAGGCACCAAAGGTTACGAAGTCAAAGAAATTATGCCATTCTTTTTCCATTTCCCCTAAAGGTTCTGAAAGAAAAGGGGAAGGAGAGGTGTCCTTATTGACTGGGGAAGAAAGGGAGGCAGGAACTGTTGAAAAGAGTCTATTTTACCGTGTTTTTCCATAGCAATGGTGCTTTCACCCGTAGGACTGTGTCACTTCACCATGTCACTTTTTGATTCGAAAGGGCATTAAGATGGTATAGCTCGAGGTGAAGAGCACCACCTTTCTTTCAGAACCTTTGGTGCCTTCCTTTCAGAACCTTTCTAGTAAGTAGCTACATTCCTTTCTTTTACTTCGTAACCTCTTGTCACTCTTTCCTTGCGATGCCTTCCTGAAGGTGAGGCTCCAAAGGGAGTTTACTTGCTCGACCGTAGGGAGAGGGGTGAGGCTTCTGTCTCAGCGACTCTTCCTTGCGGTTAGAAGGACTTTTTCTGTCTACTCTTCCCTATGGTATCTTTAGCCGCCCTTGAGTCTGCTTGCCCGCTCTGTGGAGGAGAGAAGCAACGCTTTACGACGACAAGGCACCGAAGGTGAGGCAGCGAAGTAACCGAAGGTGCGCGTTGGGATGCGAGTTCCAGGGAGTTAGGGAGCGCAGCTTATTGACTCCGTTATCAATAGTCGGACAAACAAGCAAAAAAGAGTTGTTTTATGAGCGAAATGACCCTTAATTGCTAGTAGTTTGTCCTTATCTGTTGCGCGGTAAAACCATGAAATATCTCATCACCTTCGGTGCCTTGCTTTCTCGTTGTCCTTGGCATCACTGCATGAAGCTATTGCTAACAGAGAGCGAGTGGCCCCTTGGAAGGAACACGAACGGAGGGGAAGCAGCTCTTCCTGTCTTCTTAATGTGGAGCTACGTGGTATGGGGGTGCTCCCCCATCCTCTAACCGTTTAAAGCAGCTTAAAGAGAAGAGCTAGTCGTTATACTCCTATCTCCTTACCTTCCTTGCGCTATAAGAGGAGTGAACGCTTCCTGGGAGGGAGCATGAATGGTGTGGAAGTGGTTGTTCTTTGCCTGCTGTTCCTGTTGTTTTAACATTACTTAACTCCTAGCTCCATAACTTCCTTGCTCTTATAGTAAGTGAACGCTCTCTCGAAAAGAGCATGAGCGGAAGGAAAGTTCTTCCTTTCTTCCTGTCTCTAGCATCTAACAGCCTAAAGGGAAAGCTGCTAATCATTACACTCCTAGCAAGCTCGCACACTTCCTTGCGCTACATAGTGAGTGAGTGAAGGAGTTGGTTACTTTGTTGGTTGTTCCTCCCTCCTTTCTTTCAGAACCTACTACAGCCAAAGAAGCCTTTCTCCCTGTCTCCGAAAACGGACTGAGAGCTTTATTGAGCACGATAGAAAATTGCATTTATGGGGGGATATAAATACCTCTTAACGCCTGATCTCAGTGTAGCTTCTTCGCTTCTGAGGCACTTAAAAAAGATAAAAATGGAATTTTAAAGAGGAAGATTAAACTAGCTCGACCAAAGGGAGAGGAGACGGGAACTCTTTGACAAAAGGGTGTTTTCCCGTGTTTTTTGGCGTGAAACGTGTTTTCACTAGTAAACCCTTGCTTTTTTTGAAACAAAATCCGTTTTCCGGGGATTTAAAATAGGAATCGGGGTTGTAGTAAGCGGGGAGTTTTACTTTTTTGTCGGGCTCCACAAAGCCTTTCGCCGACATCAATAACATTTCATATCTCACGAATTGGATTCGAACCAATCAAGCTACTTCCCTTTTAGTAGATCGTGAGTGGGTCTGTCGTCCTCCTAATTAAAGTCCTCCTAAAATCAATAGCATTTCGTCGGAATACATCCTGTCTTTTCACCTTTGTAGTCCTATGCATAGTCAGTACTATAGCCCCAATCATGGCTACTAATAAAATAAGACTAGGAACCAAAAACCAGACGAAATAGTAGGTATAAAGTAAATTGCCCAATGTTTCAAAATTAGTCCAACTTTGCACCTTTCCGGCATAAACCGTATATCTCAGAGAGGTCGTATTTCTTTGGGTTGGTAGTAATGGAATGGTTTCATTATCTAAAATGAAGAACATTTCCCACCAAAGGATCAGTCCAATAATACCACTCACTGGTAAATAGCGCAATACTTCTTCGTGAATCTCCGCTATTTGAATATGGAACATCATAACAACGAATAGGAATGAAACGGCTATAGCTCCTATATGAACTACTGGGAAGATCATTGCGAAGAAGTCGAGACCTAACAAAAGAAGTAAACCTGAAGTGTCGCGAAAGACTGGAATGGGAAACAAAACGGAATGTACCGGATTTTTTGCACGTGCAACCATCAAACCAGAGACCAAAGCAGGGCTCGACAAAACGGAAAGTATCATGACTTATTAAGATTCACTTGTAGTTCCGCTTCTTGCTCTAACAGAAAGACTAAGAGGAAATCTGGTTGGTCCAACCAAGAAAGGCATGGGAGTCTTTGGGCGTATTTCATACGCAATTTCTTTTTTCTTTTTCTATTTGAATAGAAATCTCCCTTCCTAATATCTAATATAAAGTGGTTGCATTTTATCGGTCTATATATAGATGTAGCTAATGAACCAATACCCAATGCTGCGCTAATTGGATGCCCAACATGAGCAGTTCCACCTGAAGCACCGGCTAAGTGAATGGAAAAAAGATAAGCAGTTGACGAGGCACAAGGGCGGGTGTAGCTGATTGTACTTCCTCTCTGCCAGACCCAACCCTAAAACTAATAAAAAGAAAAGAAAGGGGAATCAGAATACATTTCCTCGAGCAAGCAAATCAAGAAAAGACTCACCCTTGCCATGGGCGATAGCGGCTATGTCTAAGCAGCTGCTTTCCCATTCATTCCATAGGTAAGTCTTATTTTTTGCTGTAAACGAAGAAGGAATGATTCAATATCATATCATAAAAGACCTAGATGCTCTAGCTCCAAGAAAAGACTAAGAAAACTCCTTAAAAAGAGAAGAGTCAATCCTCAGCGTCGGATTCTTCTTATGCTGATTGACCTAGCCGTGCGTTTCCAACTGTTATGACTGGGAGCTAGGCGCTATTTAGCCCTCCATTTCTAAAGCAAGCAGGGGAGCTAGACTCGCTCGACTGAAAGGAACGAAGTAGCTTGATTGATGAAAGGAACGAAGTAGCTTGATTGATGAAAGGAACGAAGTAGCTTGATTGATGAAAGGAACGAAGTAGCTTGACCGCGGGCGCAGGGAAAGGAGAGGGAGTCACCGAAGAGAAAAAATAAAGGTTCAAGACAATGAAAAATATAAACGCAGGAAGGAAAAAAAGTCAAGTATGTAATCTAGCAGTCATGAGAGCAGGTTAGAGGCAAGCCGACCTAACCAACCTACGATATATAGTAACCGACCTACGAATATAACTTTGGGTTAGGTTGAAAAGTCTAGTTGGAAAAACAGATCAATCGCATCCCAAAGGGTCAAGGGCTGAGTTGCACATTCTATTTTGGCCTCTTTTCTTAAGTAGAATGAAATGTTCGGCCTAATCTATGATATTGTGATTATGTTACTGTTATTTGGTCTTTTTCAAGCTTCCCAGAGTTGTCCTTCAGCAAGCAATTATAGGGGTTGAAGGGGTACCCTTCTAGGTCGTCGCTTTAGTGGTCTAATTTCGGTCTTTTTACGTTATGGAGTTTACTCACTTCTTTTTTATATTATTAGAGTTGAGTCTGGTATCGATAGATTGGCAACCTCTAGGGTACAAGCCCCTCCAGGTACACATATATGGGCTCTAATCCCAGGTTAAACTATCCAGTCGAACTACGTAATCAAATAATCCATGGAAGACAGGGGTTGATCGAGTTTTTTACCCTTTCTCGTTTTTGGGTATAGGCTGATAGTTAGGCGGTGACTCACGTATCCCTGCATCACAAGCACCAAGGCGAGAGCTAGGATCAATTAAAGAAAGATTAAAATCTTCCCGTTAGCACCTCACATATGTTAGAAAACGTTGGTTGCCTTAGTGCCATGTTGTAGAAATTCAAATTAATGCATTCATCTATTATGGTGGTCGTAGGTCACAACCCCTTCCCACCATTGAAGTGGAAATCCTGTCTTTTTACTTTATATCCGGGCAGCTGCGGCAGCTGACTAATTAATCTATAATGGATTCGGGGTAGGACTTTCCTACTTAATCTCCTTTAATGATTTGCAAGCTCATCTCCTTTTTTTATGGCATTCGTTTGTGGAAAATAGACTTTAGGGTTTGCTCTTATGATCGTGCCACGGCCGAAGTAATTCCAGCTTTCGCGTTAACCAATCGATTTCGGATGAATCCTCGTATCGAAGGTCGGAATGGAAGAAACAAGCTATTCATCTCGCCAGAAGCAAGCTGATGGGACACAACATAGCGACCAATTACCGTTGATGCAGATCCTGCTGTTTATTTTTTGTTTAGTAAGGTTTAGTAAGGCAATATAGAATAGAGTACTTAACCACGCGGTTACGCATGAGCGAAGCGAGGGCTGCTCCCAACTCCTACGGTCTTTTGTTCATGTTCCCGTATCCTCGGGCGAAAGTCCCCTAGTGGGTAGAAATTCTCGGGATCTTTCTTCTCCTGACTGGGAGTTTATGGTAGGCGCGAATTCCTTCTTTCAATGGACCTTCTCCCGGTTTTTGTTTACGAGAATAAAGATAAGTGTGTACGATACCGCTTTCAAGCTCAAGCTTCTCGGGCGGCAGAGTTCTTCCGCAAATCTATATATCTTCCTTAGCACAAGCGCTAAGCGATAATAATTCCTTTTAAAAGTGAGCTGCAGATTAGAACCAATGTAACCAAGGGTCAGCACCTATAGGTATGATGCGGCTGCTGTTCGCGAGAATGTATTTGTCTCATTATGCAGCTGCTCATCCAAATTCCCACCTCTCTCAAGGTCCGTAGCCCTATTCTGCCTTCCATTTAGCTCAACCGGATGATTTCAAAAACAGATTAAAAGCGACTCGACTAATTGATAAACAGGACTTGCATTGCGAAAAGTAACTTCCTGGATAAGAAAGCTTCACTTCCTGCTAACCGAACACGAGAATCTTCACCTTGGAAATGCAATGGAAACTGTAGAATACCTGCACTTATCTCATCAAGCAATTTCTTTACGCGGAACTGAAGAAGAGCTTCTTGGCGTAAAAGACTTGTTTGTTGGCAGATGCCGTTGACTAAGATCTTGATGACGAGGCCTTGCTGCTTCTGCCTCTCCCAACGGTTGAGCTAGGCTCACTAACTTCGGAAAGGGCAACTATACAAGGGAAACTAAACTGCCTAGGCCTATATATAGTTTACCATTCGGAATACTCCCGCATGCAACTATTACCTAAGAGATTCTGGCATGCTTTTCTCGCGAATAAAGAGAAAGTCTTACGTACAAGGTAGCGAGAGTTCCTACCCTTACAGGAGCATATATATTATTTAGTAGACGACGAAATGGGCGGTGCAAAAGGAGAAGAGGAGAAGTCTTTCCGACGAACAGCTGCGTTCGCTCCTTGCTTAAAATCATATGTAATGTATCTCACTCAAACCTGTGAATAACCCTGTAACTAAAACTCATCTTGACGCTCCGACCTAAATGGGAAGAGAGGTTGCTTCTCAACTACTAAAAAAGACTCCCTCCGGGGAAGGGGCCAAGCCAACAGAACAGGTTACTATCCAAGAAATCGCCTTTCTGAAGATCGTATGATACCTCGACATGTTGAAACGAATGTTTTTCGGTAATGAAGCCGTTTTCCCCTCCTAGAGGTGCCTTAAATATATACCTTTCTGGATCAACTCAACTTACAAGGGCTAGAAATGGAGAGGATGAAGCAAAGCCAAGAGGAAGCCTAAGCAAGTGAAACTCTCGCGAATAGGAGAAGAAGTCTATCAGCTCAAACTGAGAAAGAGGGGTGCAAACGGGGAACCACTTACACCGCCCTTTACTCTCTAACTAAGAAACGCGAGGAGTCTTCGGCAAAGCAACTCAAGACGGAGGTACACAGCTCGGAGCGGATGGTTGGTGTATCCCTTTTTTTCTTTTTTAGCAATTTCACTTTCAGAGGACTAAACGACAAAGCCTGGTCCCTCAAAAATCTCTCTTTTAAGGTTTATAGCATTCTATCTAATATCGACCGGATGCTTTTGATCACCCATTAATGGAAAACCTTTTTGGGGGGCTTCCACCTTACACACGGAAGATTGGATTGCCTGAATCACGAGTAAAGAAAAGGTGCTAAGACACTTATAATTTATTCTATTTTTAGGTCGATTTGAAGAAGAAATTAATAGTATTATATATATATATAGATATATATATATATAATACTATTTTTATGCACATAAGGAGGGAACCATATGAGAGGAAAATCACTGTTGAGGATCTACCAAAGAAGCGGTCTATGGACCTTCGTCTTCTCCATGGCGTTGCTTACGGACACTCTTGGTTTGGTAGATGGGGGTACAGGTTCTGCCAAGGAAGCTTCGGCGTCACAGAACACAATTATGAAAGAGCACTGGAGATTCTTAGCTCATTACAACAACCAGAGCAGCCCTCCAGATCAAGCACCCGATGAAGGAAAAGTCTGTGAGTTATAGGAAGTTCACTACTGTTATTACTCACATGGATAGCAGATGGCCTAAAAGAAGACTAGAGTTTGCAGCGGAAGTGATTGTGAACGCATTGCAAGAAAAGAAAGAGATAGTTCTTCAGTCCCTTTCATCAGCAGCTCTAGTTCCTGGAGTTGATGTTAGCAATGATGTGCTTTATCTGTATGAGCATGTGCTGCTAGGATACCCAGAATCAGAGTTGGTGGAGTTGGCTACTTAAGCAATATTGGACACCAAGCACTTCGTGAAGGAATTTCCAATTAGGGATGAGGAAGAGGAAAGTAGCTCGACCAAAGGGAGAGGAAGAGCAGTGGTTGACAATCATTTGCCGACTCTTGCCCAGTTCAACTGATAAGGAAATTGAAGTCAAGAGGGGCTTGCCACCTGGTGAGATAGTAGTAGTGCCTATGCATGCAACTATTGGAGACCTAAAGAAAGCAGCTGAAAGTGCACTGAGGGATACTTCTTTTATCACAGAATGGTTTGTGGTTATCGGAATCGAAGGCTTGGATGAAATGGAGGATATGGAAGTACTTTTTGGAGTAGTTGAATCGGGAGCAGGAGTTGGTGTGAGTGGAAGTGGGATAGATTTAGACACGCCTTTGAGGTACGAAGGTGGATCTGATACTTGGATGGTGAGATGTGAGTGTGGTGCTAGAGATGACGATGGGGAGTTAAAGAGGTTAGCTCAAGACTTTTCCAGGAAAACCGAGACCAAGTTTGATTTCCATAAAGAAAACGTTTAAAATTCACCAAATGAAAAAGTCTCTTGTTCTTTACTATAAACTCAAAGCATTAAAATAATTGATCTTGTTTGGAAGTTTTTACTTTAAAAAGCAATGATAAGACCCTAATTTGCAAAACTTGCTTTAAGATAACTAGAAAGCTAGACCTACAGGTGCTCTGAATTCCCACAAAATTTGCTGTACATCTGCCAAATCACATCTCGGTCTCTCCTCTTTCTTGTTAGTCCTTGGCTCGGGCTGGCCCTTTCGGATTGGCTTGTCTTCCTAGCTGCCTTTCTTTCCCCTGCCTTATGACTCTCGTACATAGAAGAATGATTGGCAAAGCACTCGACCAAAACCCTTAGCTTCTAACTTCATTCATTCGATCATAGCTGGAATTGTGGAGCAAATCCTGAAGAAGGCGAGAGCTAGCTTAGGGGCCCGCCCCCTCCTAAAGCCATGAGAGTTGGTCAGAAAAACGTTCTCATAGACTATATTGAGGAGTAAGGAAAGGGCTTCCATGACAATGAGGTCCTTCTTGCATGGGCTTGGGCTTGCTTTGATGATGGGTAGGCTTGTTGTGTTTTGGCCCTTCTGTGGGCTTCCATCGAGGAAAGCAGGCTTGACAGGCCCAAGTCTTTATTTGTAGGACTTTCTTTGATGGTTCATGTAAGCTTGGGTCTTTCATTCGGGCCCTCTTGGGACACCCTGTGGGCCAATGCGTATAAGCTTGGGCTTTCTTAACGTGGCTCATTTGACGACTCAGTACATGGATGTCACGAGTCTATTGGCATGGAATCTTTTCTACGTAAGCTGGTTGTGCAAAGTTTGTTTGTTCATACAGGCAGTGTGATTTGGGGAGATTTTGTTTGCTCCGCAAGGTAGCCAGAGCCAGCCAGTTTTTCATTAAAAAGGCATGAGAGTCTTCAACTGCAGAAAAGTAGTGCGGAGAACTAGTAAGAATTGTGCCTGCCATCTAATTCGTGACGCATGGCGAGATTCCTCTACCACTCTATAAATAGAGGCTCGATAAGTGTCTTCATCAAATTCAAATCAAAGAAATTGAGTAATAGCACGTATGGCTATGGCTGTTACAAACAGGCTTTCCGCAATTGCTGCCGAAATGGGGCAACTGAAAAATGAAATTGAAGAGCGTCGTAGAGCGCTAAACCTCTTTTTAAGAAATGTTAGAGCAAGAGATCCTGCAGAGGCAGAAGAGCGCATTGGCGCTGCCAGAGAGGGTATAAGGGAAAGGCAGAGGAGGCTGCAAGTGCTGCAGGAGGAGCAGCAAGCACTCATTGTGCGGGCTGTCACCCTCGGTGACCGGGAAAACCACTAGAAGAAATTCAAAAAAGTCGTGACTTTATCTTCTGTCTACTTGTTAAGGCCTATCCTTTGACTTCTTTATGTTTTTTAAATAATTAATGTAGTTAGCATAATGCTTTTAAAGCTCTATTAAAGGCATATGTGGTTGTTTATGTAATGTAGTGCTTTATGTAGTAGTAATGAAAAAATCTTTTTGATAAATTTTTTTTTGCATTTAGCAACCAAACGGCTTGAATTGATTTAAGCGCTTAACTCTTAGCTCTAAGACTGAATAAGGCATCTACGGATAGCTTTCTTAGTAAAGTACTAGTAGTCCTTCTATCTATCACCTTTTAGAAAGAAAGAGAAGAACAGTTATAAGGCCGCTATTCCTCTTTTTGGACCATTACTGATCTTACTGCTTCCTGACCTAACAAAGAAAGTTTATCTATTCTATTTTTTCTTGCATGTGTTAAGCATATAGCCAATAGCTTCTTAGAAGGTAAACTGATTTGATCACCTTTCACGACCGCAGCAGAGGATTTCATTCCTTTCGCTGCGGAGCTTACCTGCCGGGGTAAATGAGGACTTTTCGGGGTATTTTACATAACTAATAATTCTCTATTAGAAAAGTAAAAAAATTTCACACAATTTTGATCGGTATTCAACTAGGGCCCCCGTTAAGTAAGATGGGAGCCAATACAAAGCTAACACAGCTTTCTTAAACGGGAACCCTGATCTAGACACAGTAGGATCAATTGAGTTAGCAAATCTAATGTGCGTACAAGCATCTTTTTACTTTTTTATTTAAAATTGCAATGCAGTTGTCAACTAAGAACCACCGGAAGTCCATGCAAGCCGGGCTGACATTAACCAATCAGATACCTCCCTCGAAAGGGCCTGAAATCAAACACCCAGTCAGGGATAGAGTCGAGAATGACATTAAAATTGTGTTAACAGCTGTGGGGGAGTACTACTTCGTTTTATGAGGGTATAGTTTATTTAATTGAGTGAAATTCCGCCAGTAGTCGTGATAGTTGAGAACTGTGATTATTCGCTCGATCAACTCTTTGCCATCACGCTCTTTTTCTTTAGCATCTGCCGAGCACATCTAAGCGCAAAATAGAAAAAAGAACCCGGATTTAAATTGGATATCCTTATTCCCTGTTCCGGGTACAAGTCAAGTTTAATTTTCAAATTAGAATTCAGTGTTATAATTATTCAAATCCATAAATTCACTACGAAACAAGGCCAGAACCAAGCCCTAAATTTGAGACTTTGAAAAACTGCAAGTAAACTTAAACTATTAATCATATTAATATTACACCCATCTCTACATAGAAGTGTTGGAAAAGAAAGCTATCTGAGAGGCAGAGGTTGACTATAAACTTCATCTCTCTCTGGACCACAGGGAGTTTTTCCAGAGCAGAATCACGTGTGTACTTTGTGTATAACCTCAGCAGTATCTTCCATCAGAACCCCAAATCGGCAACGAATACGTCCTTTAGACTTTGCTTCAAATGGCCGAAACTCACAAATAGGTGGAAACCCAGCTTAAGCAAGCTGGTTGTACTTGTCAGTTCGTTCAATTCACACAGGCAGGGTAATTGAGGTGCGTGCTTCGCAAGTTTTTTAGTTTCTTTCACAGAACAAAGGCATGATAGTACTCAACTGCTCGTGCCGTATGGCGAGATTCTTCTATATTCTATATTTATAATATGTTCATTCATACCAATATACCTGCTAAAACTAATCAACAAATTATTAACCCTTTTCCGGTCATCAATCCTGCAACACCAAATTCCTCTCTGTCTTGTACTTAACCTATGACCTCTATTTCACCCAGGCTTTTTAGTAGATTAGATCGTGTAACTTATCTTTAAATTAAATAAAATAGGAATACCTTTGTCCCACCGGAATTTAAAATATAGAAAACGTCAACAGGCTCGTAACATTCGCTTTCTCTGTACCTCGTTCACTTAGTTGATATAATAGATCACGCCTCTAACTCGAAATATCATAATATAAGAGAGAAAGTAGCCGTAGAAAGCACTACTTCCCACTTTTTTGATGTAGTTGCTCCGCTCTTTCTTTCTCGATATTCCGTTAGTGCTCAATCTACTGATCATTGGTAGAAGAAAGAAAAAGTTAGCGGGGTGCTTTCTCTCCTCCCTCCCGGTATCCCCATTAGTTGATATAAGGAATTGGAAATGAATTCCAGATCATTCAGATTGAAGGCGGGATATGGATGGAATTGAGAGGGAAGAAAAAGTTGAAACCAACTGGGATCGGATCTCTCACAGAAATGGCGAGTCCGTGAATTTTTCATTTGAATTTCTCCTAAGATGTTTTACCAATACTGAACCCGTGGCCTTACTTTGTTTTAAAACAAAAGGCCTGTTTCCCGGCCGAAAGCAGATAAGAGAAACGAATGGTATAAGACCCATTCAAACTGTAGTAAGCCGGAATGCTAGTGATATGTACGGGGGGCTAAAAAAAGAGCTCGAACCTCTGTACGTAAATTTCTTTTTATCCGATTACTTAATGCGGAACAAAGGCGCTGAGCGCAGCGAAGTGGAAGACCTTTGTTCCCGAGTGAGGACTTCTTTTACGTGTATAGCCATTGTCGTAACGAAGGCAAATTCGGAATCAGGGGGTTTTCATTATGGGATTGGGCTACATACTTTTAGTGCATCAAAGCACACTTATAAAAAGGACTTACAAAATAAATTAGTACACACCAGATTGGACTCAAAATAATAGATTTGAGACTTCGATCAGTTCCTTACCGGGACTTTAAAAAATACACAGCATATAATATAAAAACTTAATTAACCTCTTTTATATCTTTTATTTTTAGGCCTTCCTCCCTATCCATAAAATTTAACCCATATCGATGCATTGATGAATAAAACTCAAACTTATGGTATGTTGCCCCGGCAGTTTAAATCCTAAAGGCAAAACTTTTTAGTAGAAAAGGTACCAATCTTCAATATAGTGATTAAAGTGATCTTTTTCATATATTTAGGAGCCCTTCCAATGGATCCCGAAAGTCTTATCTACTATAACATAAATGTGCGGGAGGGGGAGTGACAATATTAACTTGCCCCTTTCTTTTTATTTCTATCTAAACTAAAGGAAAGATGAGAAGAGTCAAGTTAAAGCTTGAATGATTTAGTGATATAACTATACATCTATTTTTGATCGTGGAATCCATTCGCTAAAGTGAAGTGATAATATGTTTAGGTGGGGTCATAAAATGAACAAACAACTCAATATCTTATTTTTTATTCATTTACATTTAGACACATAAAAACATAAAGACAAGCGGGCGTAACCCAACATATTAATAAGCAGGCTATGGGACAAGTTTGTTTTATAAAGCAATCCATCTGGCAAGGTCAATCTAGTAGAAGGGAGAGTTTACTTTTGGCCTGTTTAAATCCTAAGGCCTTCCAACTAGCGCTATCTTTGTATGTAGTTCCCTGTCATCGAGAATTCTGTTACAGCCATTGCGATTGCGGGTTATCTTCCATCCATTCCTTCTGCCAGAGAGCGAGTTAGCATGCTAAGCTAATCCTCTGCATTTCTAGTCCCAAGCCCATGATTTCGAGGACTCAGGTAAACCCATCAAGTTATTGTGGGAATTCCCTTATATCCTTAAGGAGTAGTTGATAGCCTCCTTAGAAGTTTATGTATCCTTCCTACTAGTAGCAGTACCTTTTTATAGCCCATCCAGTTGTAATAGATAGCCCCAGTATACGTAGAAGTGTAAGTTAAAGTCCTCCTAGTTAGATTTATCCGTCCGCTAAGTTCCTTTAGTTCCAGCAGTCCTAATAGACTTCTTTTTCCCCGCCAGCCGTAATGTCTTCCTAATCCATAGCGATCTAGCCGAGTGAGGTAAGGAGGTTTGAGTTTGCTATTAAGTAATATCAAGTCTTTCTTAGTCTAAAGAGCCAGCTTAGAGCTTAGATAATCTCCCTAAGTAAAGAAAAGAGGCAGCCCCACAATAGCAGACTAAGCCTATACAGTAGTTGGAGTTCTTATTCCTTTTAGCCATTTAATAAGAATAAGAAAATGACTAAGTTCCTGTGAACTGAACTAAGTTCCTATCCTGAACTAATTTAATCCCCTTGAAAGTCTTTAAAGCCCTTTTTTATTTTTGTATGCAAAAAGGTAAGCAGGGCAGCGAGTGAAAGATTTTCATATGATGAGAAAGCCAGTCTCTTTCTATCCGTCCCAATTCTTTACCGCTGTCCGGATCAAGGGTACGGTCGAGTTCCTTCGTCCCTTGAATATCATACCTAGAAAGAGTAAAAAACAGTAAAGCCAGAGCTAGTATAAGAAAAAACCTCCCGTCCCGAAGCCATGGTAGGCTTACCTTTACTAAACTAAACAATTCTCGCCGTCTCAGAGCAGAGGGCAAGTCTCACCCCACGGGCACAGCTTTACTACTTCCAATCTCCTAACTAAGGGCCTTACCACCAACATCGCTTCTTCCTTCAACGCAACGGCTAATTCAATACCAGCTTCACCACGCCCTTAAAGCGCTTAATCTAGTTATATTACTAGTTAAGTTAAAGGCTAGGAAAAGAGAATCTCTTGTAGCTAGTCTTTTTAATTAGCTTTCCGCTATCTTTCAAATTGAAGTTGAAGTCTGAGTTGCAGCACTAGTTCCAGCGAGTGGGAGAACCTAGGGAGCTACCCGGGATTAACCAAGAGGATACTAATATAACTCTCAATTTCCTATGGATACTAAGTCTTTGCCAAATCATGACGAGTAGGTAGTTTTCTTCTATGCGGTTGCCTTTGTTTTATCTTCACCAAGCGAGTTGAATAAAAAAGCGAAGGGGCGTAGCGGGCAATCGGCCGAATGATTGATAGAATATATAACTATATTCCACTGCAAGTCCTCTATTGAAAGAGAACAAGTTTCATACTCCAGCCCCTTTGCCTGAAGAAAAAATGGCTGGTGAGTCTGCTGGGCCAGCATCTGGTAGTCCGTCTGACTCCCCTCCGTTGAGAGAACAATTGGCTGAACTGCTCCGCCTGGATATGGATCAACTCCTTTCGCCTTACAATACCAGGAAGATCCAAACCATAGCTGCCATTTTGCTTTCGGACTCTTCCTTGCCTGCGTTTGAGAGGTCTGTACTTGAATGCATCAAGAAGCTCCCTGCTGAGGTGTTGTACTACCGCCAGCTTTTGAGGGACAAAGAAGCTTTAATGGAGACCCTTAAGAGGCGAGAGAGGCTGAAGACTCTTACTGCCAATGCTCTGAAAACGTCTGCTGTGGTGAGTGGCTTTTCCAGGGATATAGAGGAGCAAAGAAAAGAGATTGCTGACAAGGAAGCCCAGATTGCTCGCTTGAGAGAAGAAATAGCCATGGCGCAGTTGTCCATAGAGCATATGGAGAGAGAACGTGCTCAGGCGGATGAAGCTCTGGACAAGACCGTGGCTGAGGCTGGTCGTAGATCAGGGAAAGATTGGTCAATTTACCAGACAATGAAGGAGAAGAATTGAGAAGGATTGAGAGGTGGCTTGCTACTGTGTTGGAGAGGATTGAGAGTGTGAAGAAAGATTTTCTTGGTGACTGAAGGGTGATCGTAGATCAGAGGCCACTGTTTGGCCATTTTTTTTTGAAAGACTCTGTATTTTCCTTTTTCCACAGCACATGTAATGGCCTTACAGGCCACACTTTTTTGAATAAAATAAGTAGCCCTTTTGTTAAAATTCCTTTTGTGCCTTGTCTTTTCTAGAATTTCTGCCAAAAGATCTTTACTGTATATCCAATCTTGGACTGGCCGCATTCCCAAGAATGTATCAAATATAGGTAAGGCCAACCTGCCCCTTCATCATTTCAACAGGAAAGGTAAAAATCACCTTTTCTATGCAAACGTAGATCACTGCCACCTGGCCATATTTTGGCCATGAACCGCTTTTAGTTAAACGATCCCGTTTTGACGTAACGGTTAAGTGATCAAATGAAAAATGAAAACCAAGGCGACGTTTGGACTTAGGCCTTTTGGAAAACAGCCTGTTCACACGTGCGGGGCTAATCATGACTACGGCTTTTTGAGACGCAGCGGATCAATGATAGCCGTAGTTTTGTCTTGATCGAGGCACCTTTCCTTTTCCTTATAAAAGTTGCTTTTCGAAACGAACCCAACACTTTCTTCTTTCTGCAACCTTTCTTCTCTGTAACTCTCAAAACCCTAACTGTCACCGTCATGTTCTTAAAATCTGCTCTGATGGCTTCTCCATGCCCTTCAACCTTAGCCAAGGAAATTTTGGCGAACAACCCTGACCTCATCATTCGAGAAACCTTATATTCTGCAGACCAAGAGAGAAGCAATTGCCGTACCTTGGGGCCTTGCTTCAGGGGTGTAGCCTCTGGGGTTTTGGAGGTTTTTATTACTCTGCGCCAAGGTCAAGAATTTTTTCTTCTTGACGAACCAAGGATTCATTGGGCTGACTGGAGTGGCCAAAAGAAGCCCTTGAAGAATTGGCCTGATGGTTGGACTTCATGGCTGAATCGTGTAGAGAGAGCAAAGGCTGATCACTGGAAGAGGGTAGGTATCTTCGAAGCTCTGCAACTGTCTCGTTATGACATTCACTGCGATAAATCCCTTCTCTCCGCCGCACTCTTTTTCTGGTCCATCTCTACCAACTCTTTTCATTTCAAGTGTGGAATGATGGGTCCAACCATTCTTGATGTAGCAGCCCTTACCGGGTTCAGACCATACGGAGAGGTAGTGAGCGCTGTCACTATGGGGCCTGCTAAGACTGAGGACGGCCAGACTCTTGATTGCAGTTTCAAAGGTTGGGCCAAATTCATGTCTCACTACCATAAGAAGAAAGGTCCAGTGACGGACAAGGAGCATTTAGCCTTTCTTTTGGTTGAGTAGAAAGATCTTCTGTACTCCTTCTAAGGCTCCAGTAAGAGAGTACATTAGTATTGCTGAAGCACTTGTAGCTGGACGCCAACCCTATATAGGACCTTTCGTCTTGGCTTACATATACAGAGGTTGCTGCCAAATGGTGCAGAATCGCTTAAATACAATGGTCGTTGGGCCACTCTGGGTTGTGCAATTATGGCTTTACGCCTATTTTCCGGAATTAGCACCAAGTTTTTCAGACACATATGAAATTGCGTTAAAATCACCCGCAACCATCCATGGACCTTGTATGTCTTAGGACAGTAATTTCCGTTTTTCCCAAAGAAGCCGTCTCTCCTGAATGGAGCACTTTGCATAAACAATGGTAAGCCTTACCAGATCAGAATTAAGGTCGACTGTGATACACTGTTCAAACGCGTCGACAAGCACTACATTCACTTCATGATTCCAACAGAGCCATATTTTATCATCTGCCTCTTGATTTGCCAATGAAAAGTGGAAACCCATTCTGTTGGAGAATTCCTGAATCTTATTAGCATGGTGAAGAGGTTCAAGAATAGCAATCAACGATTTATTATACGTCTTTTTTTATACAAGCTTGACAACCCTCCTCGCAACAATGAATCAGTTGGTCAAGAAAAGAGTAAAAGAGGCCAAGGAAAAGGAGGAGGATAACCACATGATCACCAAACCTTATCCGGCTTGGATAGATTCCGTGCCGTATACGCCAGGGTTCTCTCAGCCAGACTAAAGTTCGACGGAACGGGGAGACCCGCACCAGCATCTAGCGCATTTCCTGGTAAGATGTGGGCCGGTAGCGCAGAATGGGGCACTGTGCCTTAGGCTTTTCGTACAATCATTGGAGGGGCCCGCCTTTACACGGTACGCCCACCTCTCTGAAGAGTCGATCCCGACTTGGGAAGCAAGGGTCTCGGAGTTCAGGAAGCAGTTCAGCAACACACAAAGAAGGGTTGGAGTGCCCGAACAACTCAAGACCAAGCATGAACCTGTCACGGAGTTCATTGCAAGGTGGCGAGCCCCTACTTTTGCCTGTCCCCAGAAGTTTACTCCGCAAGAGCTCCTCAAGATGTGCATGAACAACTTCAGGCACGACTTGTCGTCCCCTGCCCCAAACCTTTAAGGGATTCGACGACTTGTGCACTAAAGCTCACGATGTGGAAGCACATCTTAGCAAACGGCGGCGTCCTACGAAGTACTTGAAGTTCGTTCCGTTACCTTATTAACAAAGTAGACGAATCACTCTCTTTCTCTATTGGAAAAGTGGACTTCTTTTTCACAGCCTATATGCGTATGCGGAAAACGAGAGTCCTTACTTTTCTTTTCTTTCTCTTGCCCTGACATAATTCGGGGCTATCGGTTCCGTTCTGTTCTCTCTCTCTACCTCTTCTTTTTGACCTAACTTCAAAATCTTTTATGCCCGGCCATACCAACATGGGAAACCTAGCTTCCCTCCCTTTGAAGTGCATTTATCAGATCAGCTCCCCGAGTCACTAGAAAGAGGGTGAAAGGCCCACTACTTCTTCATTCATGGCCTATTTTTTGATTGATCTCCCTTTCGTATTCATTCGACCTGAGGCAAAAGAGAAGTCATACAAAGAAGGGTTATTTCATGGAATGCATAACGGGCGGGCCCCTATGGATTCCTCCAACTCAATGAATGAAGGGAGGAGTATGAGGAAGGCCGGCTTTCTATATGAAGATTCAAACAAAAAGAAAAAGGGTCAAACCATATCTTACTGAATAATCAGACTGAATGAGGAAGAGCTCTTTATGTGGTCTCACTTTACCACCATCTGAAATGCGCGAAACTTCGATTGGTGGAAGCCAGTCTATGAAGATTCTCTCTTTTCTTACGTGCAATTCCCCTCTTTCGGTAAGCATCCAGTATCTCAGCAAATGAACATTTCTCTAAGCTTATCCTGTAGCTTATACGTCGTTTGAAAGCTGCTTCAAGGATCCAACGAATAGCTAAGGTTTGTTGACGATCCCTGGCTACAATCCCAGGGACATCATAAATAGTACCTGCTACTCCTACCTTTTCCACTTCGCATATGGGCTTTATATTCTCTACGGCGTCAACCATAAGTTTGATTACATCGCGTTCGGTTTGAGCTAGGCGATGAAAAGTTTGATAAACAATAGCACGAACTCTCGTTCTTTTACCTTCTTTCATGCGAAAGTTGACCAACTTCTTGATCAATTGTTTTTGCTCACCATCCAAGCCCCCCATATAGCTTAGAATTTCCGAGCAATTGGAAGCCGCTTTCAATGACGAGGCCGATAAATTGATATTACGCGATCGTTACTGTCCATCTTTATCAGCCAACTCCCCTGTTTCCATCTTTCCTTTGACCAACGAGTCCTCGAACCAACCTGTCCTGGGTACCGGATGGGCTATCGTTGGGCGGCATAGGGTGCTTGGGATGACAGGGATTAGTGGATCCCTTTTTTTGTATGCTTTACGATTTATCTTCGTTTCCTATGTAAGAAAAATGGAGACTGGGGCTCTATTCGATCGAGCTTGCCTCCGGTACCTTCCTAGTGGCTTGGACAGGATCAAGTCATTCGTAGTTCGAAAAGGATTCAATCCAGCCGCTGGTTTCCCTACGGCTACCTTGTTGCGAAAGGAGGGTCAGCTATATATTACGAAGGGCCGCGTGGATTTTTCCAATCCCAGTTTCTAATCCGTCTGCGTAATTCCTTAGCCCAGTAGCTTTTTTTTCCGCCATGATTTAGGCGGTCGCGAAGCTGTTTTAATTCCTCGACCGTCATTGGACGGATATTTGATATTCCCCTCCCCCCGGGGAAAATCTTATCCCCGCGGATTAATGGATTCTCAGGATCCCAGGGATCGCCGGGGTCAAATTCCCTCATTTTTTGAATAATCTCTCTGGTTATGAGATCCGGGTCTTCAGTCGGTGCTGGCGCCTGCGGCAGCGCCTCCGGAGCCCCCCTGCGGAGTAAGATAATTTGCTTCCTCGCCAGGTTCAGGCGAGGATTCCAAACAGTGACGGGCCAGGGATCTCAACTCCTCGGAGTTGAAGTCGAAGTCGCCGGCAGAGTGATTTTGCTCCGAGTAAGATGGCCCCGGTTGCTCCCCGACCAGGGGTGGTTGAGGAAGGTCTACGGGCGGGGTTGGCTGAAAGAGAGCACCTTCCCCTTGCTGCCGCTCGTTTTGGGCCGCTGATGATACCTCGCCCTGGTCGCCCAACCTCTTTTGAAAATAGATTTCAGCCCTTTCAAACCAAGAAGGACTTGGCGATGATGGTGATGAGGGAGAGACTCTGATAGGGCCACCAGCTTCCGACTGAGACGGGCCAGCCGGTTGATGGGCTCGAGACGAGGTGCCGGTGCTCGCCTCTGGAGCCCCCTGCGGTTGTTGACCCTGGTTTGGGGCCGCAGATGACCCCTCCGGAGAAAACCATTTCTCAATCCACGATCCACTCCACGAGGATGAGGTTGATGGCTGTGGGACCAGGGCTGTGGATGCTTCGGACTCGGCCTTTTCCTCCTTATCCGATGAGAAGTTGAGGTATTTTCGCCAACTACTCGACGATTCCGAGGGGCCGGCATCACCCCTGTGCGGCCCTGGGTTTACGGTGTCCTCCCCTGAGGTCATTTTCATTATTGCTCTGTCCATGATTCCGAAAGTGGACAGAATCCCCACCACAAGGAGCAGCCCCCCCTCCCATCCCCAACATTTAGAGAGGACTCTACTTCCGAGGGAGAAGCCCATCTTTTTAAGTAGAGTCCAGAAACAATCAATCAAATTCATTTTCAGACAAATAAGATACAAAAACAAAACTATAGTTATTAATAATAGAAAAGGAATTCCTTTTATGAAAAGAGCATAGGTTGCACTATTGGAAGGCACTTTGGATGAATTAGTCGATGCCTGTGTAGCATTATCTGCCGTCTGGGGTTGCCCGCCCCTTGAAGTATTCTCCTCTTCTTGTGAATGAGAAGAGAAATATCTGGTGTAACGATTAGCAGTTTCGGAAAGAGTGAAATTAGCCCCATAGAGTTGACGATACCCCGTCATATTGGTAGAAAGCAAGATTCCGCATGTCGGCATTTTCGATGCGTATAGTTCAGATTGCCAACTCCCCTGTGTGTTACTAAGATTCACTTTCTATTCCCGGTCCAATATTGGTTCTCGAAGGTCTTCGTTCCTCATAGTAAGGATTAAAAAACTGCTGATCAGAATAGGATAATGTAAGCCAGTTATTCAATGGATATCTAATTTTATCCTTACTTGGTATTAATGTACCCCTTAGACTTAGTTCCTAATTCCAGCCATAGTTCTACTCCCAGCTATTGGGGGGGCAGGATTGTACCACTTACGACCTTTCCCATTTCCCATTCAATTTAGTGAAAAGTCCAGTTAACCTCCGAACAAAATGCGAGACTATAGGTCAACCTTTCTTATGTAAGCCCCGGGTCGTCGAACAGATCGTCACTCTGTCGATGGTGCGAGTCTATGACTTCCTCATTCAGCTCCCTTCTCGTACCACGTCATAATGGGTATACTGAATGGCCATACGCTGCTCTCTATTCTTTACGATAATTCAAGACTAAAAAGAATAGCTGTGATCAGTTGGTGAGGCTGATTTGTGGTTAAAAGAGAAAAGAGATTCATCACCAGGGGATTAGAAAACCATATTTGCGTAAGTAGTAATAAGGGAAGCTGACTTTTTTGAAGAAAGTGACAACTCTTATTTCTATACGCAATTATGAGTTGTTGAGATCACTCCAATTCCGGCTTCTTTCTGCTTGAACTCTCTGTCCTTGAGTCATTGGCTCTTGGCACAGTTTCATCAACTAGTTCTTGTCAGCGGCAGGTCGAATGCAGCTAGGCTAGCGAAGCGCTAGCGAAGCGAAAAGAAAGAATGAGCTAAGGCGGGGGAATTCCTAAAAGACGGGATTCGGAAACCCCGGGGACGGGGACCTGTCCTTAATTTCGGAATCAATCCAAAACTTGATAGCTCGTCTTGGCTCAGGAGGGGTCCAACCTATTCTATTACACAACCGAGTCTCTGAAACAATCAGTTGTAGACTAATATGTTCTCCTACCAAGAGAGGGATGCCCTTAGACAGACCAATCTCGAGCTAAGGTTTTTATTAATCCCTTATGCAGCCTAGAAGCGCTGGGAAGGTATTAGCCGCCTTATTTTATTGACTGGAACAAAGTATCTCACTCACTAGGAGAAGAGAAAGGCCTGACTCTTTTCAAGACGAGAGGCAGGAAGAGCAGATTGCAGACTTCCTTCGCTACAGGACAAGGGCTGAACCCCCATTCCTGTCTTGAATGGAGGGCTGGTTAAGCATCATTCCTCCGGTGCTGGGAAGTCATTCTTAAACATATAAAAAAAGAACCTATTCTTATTATGTGCCCCAACTAAGAGCCAGTTCTTCTACTGAAGGGGACTCTACGAACATTCCTACTAGCAACTCGAAGAGCGACCTAGTATGGTTCAGTAAGACAATCTGCCTTTCCGGGGTTACATCGTTGAATGGTGTCGTACGGGGCCTTTGACTTGCCTTTTGAAGGATACCTAATCGGAGTTAGCGGGCTAACTATGAATGTCGGGTTTACCAGGGTTGAGCAGACGAGAATGCAGACGATTTCTCGTCTTCAAAAGAGCTTCTTGTAGTTCTCAATCTAAGACAGATAAGAACTAATGAGATCTCTCAAGGTCTTTGCCTGAAGGTTAGAATAGAACAAGCTAGGCTAGACTAGATAAGAATGTGTATTAGATGTCTCTTCTTTACTTTTTTAGTTGCATGTAGCTCCTTGCCTGTAGTGTTAGAGCACGGTGTATTGAATTATAACCCATTAGATGGAGATGGTTGCTAGGACCAGCAACACAGACAGAGGCTGGTGACCGAGCCCACTTTAGAGCTTTTTGAAATGCTAGTTCCTTCCCATTGAGGGGGTGGGGACGGGGATAAGTAAGCCGTCGTTTACTACGTTAGTTGCCACCAGTCGAAGAAGCAATTGATCGAGTCTCACTAGCAGCATTCAATTCAATCGACTAAGGAATTGATTGACCCAGTCGCATAGACACCGGCAGGTGAAGCGATTCATTTGCGAATCAAAAGCAGAGGGGTTAGTAGCAAAGGCAGATCCGGTTCTAGGACCACTACTTTGCCTAGTTCCTGTTATTTACCTTTTTCCAATTGATTAGATTGATTTGGTTGACTGAGATTCTGATGCGAAGCGGGAGCATATACAGTTGAGCTTGCACCGGTCGAAGAAAGGGGTGCAAATCGATATCGAGATCCAGCCGATGGTTTTAGCCCTCCAGTTCGCAAGTAAGATACGAATCCATATCACTATCTCCAGATCCCAAGTGGACTACCCCTCTCCGAACTCCCCTCCCCCTCTTGCTCCCCCTAACCCCCTTGCCTTTGCATTCCTAGAGCCGCTGTCCGTGTGCCAATACGCACAACCGGGCTTTCTCTAAGCCGCCACTAACTAAGTCAGGCCTTCTATATAAAAGAATAGCTGAAATAAAGCAAAGAGCTTTTCTTATCCGGATCAGAACCCTTTTTATTCTTTCTCCTGCTTTTGGACCGCCCCGATGCAGCTATAAATGGGTGCTTGTACGTCGGAAGACAAGGAGAAGAATCTAATTGCCTTATGATGGGCACGGGATGAGTTTGCCTTCTTTGGCTTCTCTTCCTGTTGGATACAGCTTATAGTCCCTCCCTGGGCTTTCTTCCTCCCAATGGGGTTGATCCCAAGCATCGGAATAGAAAGCTTTGTAGTTCCGCAGCGGAAACGAGAGAAAGGGAAAAAGGTGAAGCTGGGTGAGCCTGCCTTAATTCGTTTGAGTGAGCTTGGTCGGATCCAGCCGGTTCTTTCATTCGATTGAACAAATGCTTTCCTTTCTTATACACGTTTACTCGCTTTCGAAGGTCTAATTTCCGGGGTTTAGGCAGCTCATTAGAAGCATTGATTGGTTCCCGGGACTGGAAATAGAATGCTTAGAGGTTCATGTACCGTTCGAGGGATGGTTATTGATTCGAGTAGATGGCCAAGCAATGGATTGAATAGCAGAACTATAGCCTTGAGATGGAAAGCTTTAGCTCAGCTGGCTAGCACAAGAACGAGAAGAAGATCACTTGCAGTTAGCTCACCAGGGATTCAACAGAGAGTTCGGAGGTTCGATTGGAACTGATGGAGACAAATAGGGATAACGATGGGACGTTGAATGATGCCTCTTAGTTCCACCGGAGAGACATTGGAAGGAATAGGAGTTCCGCTTGAAAGGGATTAAATCCAGCCTAGCAGAGTAAACACTCTATCAGTAGCACTCTACAGAACCTTACGCCTACTCGCTATCCCCTGACCGCGGCGGAAAACATGCCTAAAACTGAGTCAAGTAGACAACAGTAGTAAGAGATCTGGAAACAGAAGCATGAGTCGACTCCCCGGCGCAATTCCTTCCCTCTAGGTGTTTGCCTTAGCCTGCCTCTACTGCCGTTCCGTCACGTTCCGAACTTAAGTTTCATGTAGTGTAGTCAACTAGCGCACTCCGGCCAGAAGCATGAGCCGAGAAGCCTACTTCGTCGGCTTCCTACATCGTCAGATCGGATTCTCTTCTCACTGCCCTTCCTTCTCATCGGGAGGGAATAGAGTAAGTAAAGGGCTAGCCTTACTGAACTGACTGAGCGTAATTCAACTGAGAAAGTACTACTTTAAGTGGCGAGTGGAATATTCATTTCATTAAGTCCAACGATAAGCGATACTTAAGTCTTATGTAGTTCCGTCAAGTGTTCACTGTCGATTCAACAAACGAACTTCCCACCTCTTCTTCACCGGGATGAGAGGCATCAGACTCTGCATCTTCATCTCTATCCGTTTCTCGCCCTATCGAGTGGATCAACTGCTTTAGCAGCTAGGCCCTTCACTGCAGAGCATCCAATTCCCAACTAATCTATTCCGAACGGAAGCGATCGATCGAATGGAGCTAGCTTACAAGAGGAGGCCCGATAAGCTTCGAAGTTCTCCTGGCCAATCCAATGAACCAATTCCTTCATACGATCCAAGTGGCCATCTATCTATTGATCAACCATCCCCTGATGCCTCTACTGGAGCCCTGTTTCCCCTCGGCAGGTAACCTCCATCCCCTCCTATTCCTGTTTCAGTGCTAGCCAGCTAAGAGCAACCATCTCCTTTGTCTCTTTCTCCGTCTCCCGGTCCCCCAACTGCAACCAACTAATGGTGGCGAAGCGATCAATTACATTTCCTCTGATTCTCCTTACTCCCCTCCCGACTCGAGCTAGGAAACAGCGAGCCAGTTCTCAATCAAATGATCCGCGATCTCAAAAGCAGATAGTTATCCACTGGCCAGGGCATCATAACCACCACTTACGGTTCCAACTCCACCTCATAGGTTCCCTGGTACTGGATCTCTGGCAGGTACAAAGCATCATTCCGATCCCCATATCAATTCTTCCCCATCTCTAGCTTTCTCAAGCGAGTAAACAGCATCTCTGTCTCCTGCTACAAGGCATCTCTCTTAGAGCAGGAAGAGGAGTGAGACTTCTTGGCAGTCTTACTAGCTTCTCTTCCTTTATCCTCATTGGCCTCAAGGAACTAGATGAGCTAAAACAATTAGATTACCCTCTTGATTCAACCAAAAGGAAGAAAAAGAGGAACTAGAATAGGGGAACTCATGAGGATAGCTAAAGTCTCGTTGAAAGGCTTTATAGAGGCCCCTTCAGGAAAGAGAAATAAGATAACAAACTCTCTCTAGGTAGCCACCTTAATAGGGCTAGAGGCAATTCAAGGGCTTATGCTTATACTTATTCAAGAAGCTAACTATGGAATGAGTTACCGCTCGGGACCCCCTCCAACGGGGAGCCCTTCGCTCAGATGTAAAGTCCTAGAATAAAGCTCCCATCTAATCTATTATAATATGTCTTTATCTTTTATAAACTTGAAGAAGCATTGGAAAGACCTTTGAGAACTAACTGTTAGTTAAGGAATACTTAAACGTCCTAAAGGCAGGAGATTCTATCTATCCTACATGCGCCTAGCCCCCATAGATACTCCATCTTGTTATAAGGCATTATAGATTGTTATAACCCTACAGGCATGTAGCTACCTAATCGAGTATGTCTGCTATCGAATAGCGTAGGCAGGATAGCTAGAAAGTCTCTCTTATTGGTAGAGCTGGATGGCACAACGGGTGGTTCAGGAGCAAGTGGAAGATCCATAGGCTAAGAAGCAAGCAACCTCATAGAAAGGGAAGAACTGCAGCTGATGGTAGCATCGAGTGCAGTGGATAGATAGCGCTTGCAATGTCGGTTGACGCTCCATCTATTCTCTTAGTTTAAGAGCCTCCCTTCCTACTTCGGATAGGAATGAAAACGGGATAGACGGAAAGGAATTAAAACCTACAGGAAAGAGACGACTCTAGCCCGCTGAAAGCTTTGAACATTCGCTTTTCTCGGGTTCCTAGCCCAAAGGTTCTAGGGTTCGAGAGAGAATTCCTACTATAATAGTTGGAAGGGAAGAAGGTAATCAAATCAGTAGAATGCTGCTTTCCGTGCTATCGGTTGTTCACATTCAAGCATGAGTTAGTTCAGAGTCGGCAAGGGGAATCAGAGAAAGGGCAGTTTAGTCAACAATCATGACCATGGGAACATTTGTTCGCTTTCTAGGTACCCCCGAATCTACTAGTCATCGCCTTTGAGCTGGGAAAAGCATTTACCTGGAGTCGGCTATTCCTGATTCAGCAAAGGAAAGAAGCCTTGATCCCAAGACTAGCTGCGGATTGGATTCTTCCTTTTATCCGGACTGACTCTAATCGTGATTTTGACTCTATTATGATACCTTCCTCTGTCGCAATAGAAATCGAGAATGGAGGTGACTTCGCTACCTTTCTTGGTGAAGAATCTTTTTTTCTTTCCTTGGTCACATAAGCTTGAACCACTCCGGGGAAACATACTTTGATATTCTACGATCGGACTTTGCCGGGCATGAGCTACTCTCTTCTAGCCTTCCTCTAACAGATTCAATGGCATCGCTTATTCTTTTTGTTTCAAGCATGAGTGACCAGTCGACGAGAGGAAGAAGCGCTCAAAGTATTCGTTCCCAGTCGGATTCTCTAATTAAGATATAGCAGTCAACAATCAAGAAATCATCAACTATTTCACCGGGGATGAGCTCTATGGCTAATTCGTTCGGCTATTCTATTAAGTAAGGATCAACTTAAGCTTAAGCTAGAGCAGCTCCTTCTATCACATCGGATTCTAGTAAAGAGATGGGCCTTCTCGTCTGATCTCTGCATCAACAGGAATGCGGGAAAAGCTTCTTCTCGCCCCAGAGTCCCTAGCTGCCTTAAGCCCGTAAGCGACTTCCTTTAGTTGAACTGGTGGCTATATAGGTCAATTGAATCTTAGCCAGTTTCTTCTTTGTTCGAAAAGAGCTACTCCGACTCGACTGTCAAGCAAAGATCTAAGGCCTTCTTTGCTCTGCCTCTGGGCGCGAATGGATCTAACTTTCACTCTTGAGTGAAAATGCCAGCTATCTTGCTTTCTCTTTGCCTCTCTCTGAGCAAGGTAGGGTGCTATATACCTTATTTATGTGATTTTCTGCTCTTAGCGGATTGGATGCTTTCGATTCCTTAGCAGAGCTAATTCTTGTCTTTGCGGAACCAGAGCTAATTCGATCTTCTCCTTTCTCTGGGTACGGTACAAAGAAGACCAAGTGGATGGAACAACCCTCAGACCCAATCGACACAGTACCGAGCCAGAGCAGTCTAACAAGGGACAAGAGACTATTTGTTCACAGCTTCACATTCTAGTGCCAAGGTGCCCAGCTAAAGCCAAAGGGCTGATTCAATATCACCGGAGTCGTGAACAGAGAAAGCCTCGTCTACCGCTCCTCGGGTCAACACCAAGGCAAGATCGATGCTTATAGCCTTCGTGCCAAGGAAAGACGTCCAAAAGCATCAATAGCTTCTTCTTCTATAAGATCTGCTGCGGATGATATAGCTGCTCCTAGTCCGACTAACATTGGGCTAGCTGAACCAGTTTCAAGGGCTGGATTCCCCCGGATAAGTTGATTAAGTTCTATTTTCATTTCACTACTTCGAATTCGGGGATCTAAATCTGACTCTTTCTCTTTCCGGCTTAGGTGACGAGATGGGCCTTTCGCTCGGTAATCACTCAAAAAAAAAAATGACCTTTCGTTTCGCTTAGTAGCAGCCCGCTACCTTTAAGCTAATCACAAATCCTTACTATCTTCTCTCTTTCTGTTAGAGATGCCAATATCAACTCGTCTCTTTGACTTAAGAAGGGAGGATCGTCTCTCTCGCCTGCGAATCCGTGGCTAGTCATTCCCACCTTCATAGCATAGGAAAGATCTTCCAGTCCGGATCTAATCTAACGGCTATGTGCGGATCGCCTTTCGCTGAGCCGGTTGTGAGATCGATCCCTTCGACTAGGAATTCCGACAAAAACGTATAAAAAGATTGCCTTGCGCTTGGTATTCGTATTCATTGTAAAGCCTTGAGCTACCACCGGATTCCTCTTCCTCCTGAAATGAAAACCTGAAAAGAGCTCTTTCTCGGCATCCGGATTCCCTTTCCTTAATGAAGGCAGTGAGCTCAGTTCAGGAACTTTTCTTCGACGCTGGGTAAGGCAAGGAACTTCTTGATCGGAGGGTATGCTATATTACGGGCCGATGGGACTTGCTGTCTTTCCTGCTTGACTTTGTCTAGTTGTTGACCATGTCGACGCCTTCTAGGTCAGATGTGGCATTTGATAACAGACGATTTGTTCACAGCAAGATGGCAAAGATAGGATTTTCTTATATCTTATATAGTAGAACAGCCGCTTTTTTAGACAGAGTGCTAGCATTCCATTCTCAGAGCAAGAGAACACTTTTCTCCCGCAAGGAACGGAACTGACATAGTTGATGCATCAAATGCCCTGTTAGTAGTAATCCTTTACCTCGACAAGGCAGGCTAAGCTAAGGATTCGGCAGGCGAGACAGATATTAAATTAGTAGAAAGAGCATTTATCTCATCCCAGTTAATCCAAGAGAGGGACAAAGAATGACCTCTTAGAAAGTGAATCCGAAGGGCCTAGAAAGGGCTTCTTTTCGACGTGAATCAGATATGGGATCCTAGGAAAGAAGACAAACAATTGACATACTTAAGATAGAAATCGGATTCATGGGTAGAAGGGAGCTGTTAGAGAATACAAGGAATCGAATGCGCGGTTACTGTTGGAGGAAATGGGCTTAGCCCGATTTAAGCCGACAAGTACATAACATAGGAGCAAGTTGGGCTGCGGGATAAACCCTGTTTGGAAGAATGCCCTCTGCAGATGAGGAATTGGACAAAAGTGTTAAACCACTCCGTTCGTGCCCTACGGTCTAATAGATGTCTAAAAAAGTGGGCTAAAAGAGCGGATCTTCCCCTAAGAGCGGAAATCCCGCATCCAAAAGACTAGCAGCGTATTCGTCGCAAACAGTATTTATTTGTCCAATTCTTCCATCAATCCCATTCCCCTAACAGCTCCTTCGATCAAAGAGCCAAACAGGGCATTCGATGCAGCGGATTTGATAGCACATTGTGCAATTCCTCCTTCAACCCTTCCACCAGGAGCGGATTAGGATGCAACTTCTCTTTTATATTCTTTGGCAGATTACTAGCTCCAGGAATGCTTGCTGTCAGCAGTTAAGGGACAAAGAAAGGGAAGGTGAGGAAGGTAATGCAGTCAAGCCGTCAAGCTGGCAATGAGAGGGTTCCAGATGAGAGATTCGCTTCATCGCAGCTTCTTCTATAAGAAGGCGTTCTTGCCAAGACCGGTTATACAGTACAGAAGGCATATTAAACGAAAGGTCTTGCAGAGTCTTGTCCTAAAGTCCCACACATGCCTGCTCTTCGTAGATAGAGAGAGGATTCTCGGCATCCTGCCTTTAAAGAGGCGATTCGATAGACGATCAGTTATCAGTCTAGTTCGACACCTTGTTCTCAACTGAACTAGTATACAGACGCTTCTGGGCATTTGTCAAAAGAGTTAGATCCGCCTAAGAAGGTGCTTATAGCGCCTGGTGTGTGGCAAGTCGCCTGATTCCGCTACTTCTTTCCGCTACGCCCCTTTCGAAGCAAAGGCCCCCGAAATCGCCCTGTGTGAACAAACAGGTGGCAGAGCTTCCGCATCCTCAATGCCACTTCAGCGACTGTGATGCCATATTTCACATATATCACATGCCACTATAGATTCCGGGTAGCCCCATAGAACACTAGTATACAAGTAGGCCACATCACTGTAAGCGGCAGCCCCAGGCAATCTTTCTGGTGTGGGTAGGAAACCATTTCAGGTTCCGCCTCATCAACCTGAACACCATTCCCAAGCTCCTTGATTGAGTATTCTAAAACACTAGTTAATGGGTTCACACCACGACGGACAATGTAACCTCCAACAATTACGTTGTTCATTGATTTCATAATCCAGCAAACACGTATCGCCAATGTGCAGGCGAGCTGCATCTCTAGCTTCCTGCCTAGTCATCCCACTGTGGCTAAACTTTTTTGTTTCTTTTTTTTTCTTTCAATACATTAAAATTTACATTTTCTGCATATTCCAGTCTTATCACAGCCCATCGGCTATCAAAATTTACGGCTACAGTAGCAAATGTTTTGAAAGCAAGATGCGAATCACATGTTTATCAAAAATGGAATCATTAGCCTATATAGAAATAGAAGATCGATTGAAGAGGCCTGATTCCAATAGAGAGGCAATTAACCGATACTGATTCCAGGCCTATCAGAGCTCCTTTTTAACTGGCCTGAAGCTTAAATGAAAGAAAAATATGACCATAGAGAGCGATGAACTCATCTGACAGCTGTCAGCTAGCCTTGCACTTCCTTATTCACTCTTGAACTACAGGAATGCTAGACTGAAGACCGTCATGCTTTGCTTGATCTACTGCGCCTACCAGGACGGATTTTATTTACACATACCGGATTACCCGGTACCGGAAACTGAAGCACCTATGCTTGCTGCCTTAACTCCACCTTCGGAAAGATCCTATTACACAAGTCTAGTGTTAAAGGAAAAGGTAATATAACTTTTTTCTGTCTATGATAGGTATGAATTAGCTACTCAATAAAGGAAAGTACATCATAAGTCCAATACGACAGGTTATTCCGTGATTAGACTAGCTTTTGAAGGGGGAAAGCCTTAAGGAAAAGAAAAGTATAGGGGCTTCATTTGTTCTCCCCCCTCAGCCCCTAAAGCGCTGGCTTCACTCCACTTGAAGAGAGTCTCTTAGTCACAGTGTATTAAAGTTAAGAGAGGGGGCGGGCATATCTTTCTAAATGCCGGGGATTCGTGTACTGATTTCTTGCCTTAGCTGCCTTTTAATGCTCGAACTACACTACACTATTCTAGCTTCTTGCTTCCTAGCATCAGGCCTATGGTCCATCCAAACAAAGGCAGGAGTTCCCAGAAGGAACCTTACTCACCTGTATAATAATAATAGTATTATATATAAAAGGCATATCTTGAAGACAGAAGTCGCTTAACTGCTTGCCTGATTGCGCCTATTACCTCTTTGCTTTCTTGCATCTCAAAAGTTATTCCAGGTATACTATCCCCTATTATCTTATATGAATGAGATAGCTTTCACAGGGCTTCTTGCTAAAGAAAAATGAACATAGAGAGCGACTAGAGTTCACGTCAGGAATAGAGGTTTTTGATGTAGTTGCTTGTACTTCTCTTTTTTCATACTTTAATCCCACTAGCTCAAGTCCCACTGCTCTTATTTTATTCCGCTAATGCCCTAGGATTGGATTCAATAGTAGCTGAATCAATAGCTGGGGATTCCTTCTCCCTCTAAGCCTATTCTGATTTACTTTTGTCCTCGGGATTGCGAAAGCCCTGTCTCCCATTGGGCGATCTGGAGAAGCAAAATCGAAATCAGAATTCTAATTTTTGACCATGCCTCAAACCGGAATACAGAACATAGTCATTTACTGCATGAGCACCTTGTTGGAGAAGATGCAAATCCTGAGCTACTAAGCTCAACGGATCCTTCCCACACATTGTCAACATCAACCTAGGTTTGCTTGAACTTCGGGGCAGAGAAAACTTGCCCGCCCCATAAGATAAGAGAAGAAAGGTGCAGCGGGCGATCATTTGTATTGGTGACTCTTAGCTTCTTCCTCTTACAGATTGAAAAAAACCCTTGCCTTGAAAAGCTGGGAATCCCAGGTTGATTTAGTGTGACCACTTTGTCATGAGGAGTGAGGCCTTTGGTTCTTTTTTTCCAATTTGAGTCGAGAAATCCCTCCTGGGCTAAACTAAATAAATTAGTATGAATTAAAGACGGGCTTAATGAATAATTAGTAATCAAATGGAGTGGTTCCACTGGTCAAGTAGTCCCGCGAGCCAGCCAATAGAGTAAGGAATAAAAAAAAAGACTTGGCGTAGTGCTTTCATTCACAAGTAGGGGGTAGGGCCAGGACAGTAAAGTAGGCAGAAAATGGTCCAGGGATAAGTCTGTCAATATATCATCCCTCTTACTGATTCGGGTCAACTCCTTTAGAGGAATTGGAAGTATGATACTAGACTCACTCTCCACAATTGGATGAATCAAAAGAAAACAGGCTAAACTTAGATCTATTTTTCCAAAAGAAACCTATTACCAGTCTTCTTTCTCCATTAGGTGCAACAAAGGAAGATCTAGGTGAGGTTGAGTGCTCGCTTTCTTCCATCGATCGGAGTTCTTTGGATTGATCACTTGTCAAGGACAGCCCGGAATTCCCGCTGACTGTCCAGCAACGGAGCCATAACATAAACAGTAAGTCATATTATCATCGGGCAACTCCATCCACGACAAGGTCTTGGTCGGGGGATTCGACCCATAGAGAACAAGGTGGCTCTCAAACTTAAACACATGTGGATTGGTCTCTCTTTGTGAGCATACCAACCCGAGTTGGATCAATGAGGATGGTGTGATCTGACCTCTCAATCGCGGGTTTCCCCATCCGAGGACTCCCTCGCCTTTGTCTTTCCTTTCGGCAGAGAAGAAGACGGAAAAACAGAAGGAAGAATTATCACCCATGCTACGAGTCGGCGGTCAAGCGCAATTTGAGATCCCTCTTCGATAGACATGAACCAGGCGAGTCCGAATCCCTTTCTCTTTTGTCAGCGGATCCTACGAGCTTTCATAGAAAGCCTATATCTTATATTATAGCGCGTACAAGAACTAGTGGTGGGCAATCTTCTCTGCGCTCTTTGATCTACCATAGATCCTTAGTGGTGGACCGATCTCAAGCCCTATCGTAAAAGACAGACTCGTTTGGTGTAATGAGAGAGGTACTTTCAAAAAAAAGTCAGTGGTAGGTTGTTCTCGTCAAGCAGTAAGGCGACAATCCAATCCTGGGAAAAAAAGAAGGGTAGAATCGCCGAGTCGTCTAGCACCGTCCCCTGCCTCAATTCCACAATACAATCACAATCATTTGTAAAAAAAGGTGGTTTGCTGCTGATCCTTTACCCGGCATTGGAAAGACCTGACAAACAATCCTTAGATTGGATTGGTAAATGTGCTATATGGAGATTTTTCTGATTGTTGACGTACTGACTCATGATCCACTTATTGAGATCTATGATCCTTCCGTGGGGTAGGCGACTCCTCTTCCCCAGTTGTGAAGATCACAATTTTTCTTTCTCTCTCTTATACATATATATTCAAGTGAAAAGTCTCGAATGCGTTTCGTGACATGACATGAGGAGGAAGTCCCAAACTGGGATCAGAGCATTTTTCGTCAAACAATCATGATTGGTAAGCCCCGAAGAGTCAAGGTCTCGAGTTAGGGGAGGTCAAAGAAAAGAGTAAGAAATCGAACCGTTCTATCTCTTATTGAACTTTTTGAATGGGAGAATGAAACAAAGCTGAAAGAAAGAAAGAATGGGCTCGCTTGAAAGAAACCCTAGTTAGGACAGAGAAATAGCTGTGAGGCTACTGATTTAGACTGTTTAGCGGTTAGCTGCGGGTAAGGGAAAAATAGACCGAGGACCGGTAAGCGGATTCAAAGTTCACTAATGAAAGCAGCAGTTAGGGCAGCGGGGGTAGCAGTTTCAGACTAGTAACAAAATCGTAGTTTAATTCAAATTACCTTCCCCCCCATAGCAACCCTTAACTCATAACTCAACTTCCTGTCCAGCAGGTCATGGAAAGCCTGACCCACGGCCAAAGTAGGCCCAATTCGGGTCAAAATGCCAGAGCCGCATTGACTATGCAAATAGAAGCATGGAGAGAGTATGGTGACCTAGCCCCTACTCTCTAAAGCTAGCTTGCCACCCCTATCTATTAGTAAAGCTCGAAAGGGGCCTTAACCCCTTAAAGAAAAACTAAAGACTTGTGTACAACCTCTCTCTTTTGTACAAAGGCACTAGCACTTCGCTTTCTTTAATGTATCACCACTGACTTTAATACTGCTGGTATTTCTAAATCCGCTGGGTACTATGCTTTCTTTCTTGTCCACTTTGAATGGATAGATAGAGAATAAGATCCCAGGTAGGATTTGAACCTACGACGAATCAGTGGTGAATAGCTGACCGCTCTACTACTGAGCTACTGGGATAAGGCTTAAGGCATTGGCTTGCTAAATCAACATACGTATCATGGGTTGAATCATCCCATAGGAGCTACATAACCATGGAGGTTATGGAACCAAAAAGACTTTCTCGAATCCTACAACAGAAAGCGGAAGAAACTTAGAATACGACCCTTATTTCACTTAACGCACTAAAGATAGATGCCTAACCTTTCCCGTGTTCAGGCGATAGGGACTTATTCTATTTTATGAATTCATGATTTGATACTCGACTACACTACAATTCCCTTTAGGAGATGAAGGCTGCTCTGTTATTTAGCAAGACAACCAAGAGAAGACTTCCAAAAATAAAGGCATAATATCTAAGATGAAGTGAGTGAATCCTCTCTTCATTCGTCGATCTTTCTTGAAGATGAGGCTCACTATGATGAGAAGGAAGACCTCTTTCCGTTAAGTCATAGGAAATATCTTCGCCTAACGCCGTCCTTAAGTGAGTCATCAGACTGTGGAAATCGGGGAGGTTTTCAAGATTGGGTTAGTGCTCAGTCTATCATTGGCTAAACCATTCTTTTGTCTTTTTTTTTCCGATCGAAGAAAGATTTTTGTTATAAATTTATGAATTATGTAACGGGGTTGGAGCTTACTTGTACTTTTTCAGTAGTCAGTGATCAGCTACATTACATCCCCGGAGGCATTCTCTTCATTTCGAAAGGAAGGCTTCATGTTCACAAGTAAGTAGAACCGCCAGCGGCTAATAAACGAAACTTTCCTACGTTTTCTATTCTGCTTCTACTCACCGGAACGAGTCCGAGGGATCTAAACTAACAAAGAAGAGAAGTCAAACAGTCTTTTAGCGGAATTCAGTTCCATATTTAGTTCAGTACAATAATCCTATTAACCGTCTTTTCCGTTAGATAGTCAATATAAAACGAATCAAAGAGTCTTTTTAGTACAGAAAGCGAGTCTTCTTATTTTTTTTAAGAGAATTCCTGCTAATGAGAGCGGATTCTATTGCATCCACCCTTTTTCCATTCCGAATTTTGTCATTCTTTCCTCCTAAGTAAGCTAAGCTATATGTCTCCTTGCCGAAGTCCTTGATATCACATCTCTCTCCATTGCCCTATCCCGCAGTCTGTCTTATATAAAATGGAAATGTGGGGTAGGTTCTCATTCCACCTCACGAGGTCTCAGCCTGTAGTACAATCTGTTCTTTTTAGAGTCCTAGTTCCGCTCTATCGAGAAAGAAGTCTAAACTGAGACTATATGCTTAACACATGCGGATCAGGGGGCTTGTTACAAAACTTCAGCTTGCCCGGAACGCAAGGATTGAGACCACATTCTTAGGATTGACAGGCTCCCTTTTATCCTCTTTCTGCTTTAGTTAGACTTTGATTCACCTTTATGATCGAAGAATACGAACTTTAGGAATGGGGCCAGTGCAAAGCGGAAGATGAATTCATTGATGGAATGCCAAGGTAAAATCGTGAAAGCAAAGTGGGTCTGAAGTCTACGCAACTTGTGTTGACCCATAGGAGCTCCACCATTTCATGCACACTTCTCTTCGGCTAACCAAGGCGCGGAAGGAAGTACTCTAGACCACGACCTAAGCACACTACTCTACTAATCCTTCCGTAAACAAAGAGAAAAAGACGCGGATTCTCCTTTCGCCTTCGGCACCTTTATTACTTTTTGACTTGAAAGACGACTTCCTTTCCGGAGGTTGTTAATCACTAAGCCCTCCTTTGTTTAGTTAGTAAGAATATGCCGGTTCTCTCATAGGTAAAGTAAACTGAAAAAATGTACAAGAGATCCGGTAAGGCTCGCATAGGCTATGGCTCTGAGCTCGTCTGGATCTGATAACGTAACGCCAATCCACTTACTCCGGCTTTACTGGTGTAATTAGGAAGATCTCTCTTACCTGGTCAGCAATACCTCATTCATTCCTCTAATCTAATATATCCTATGTCTGGAAGCGAAGCGGCAAGAAAAGGAAGACTATAGAGGCGCCTATTCTTTTTTTATTCCCTGCTTGTAGATTCACTCTCTCCTGCTCTAGGACAGTTAGGGGAAGTAGCGAGATTCCGATTCCTTCGTGGGCGAAGGCAGCCGCTCCAGCAGCTTTAGTACTTACCAGCCCTTATCCCGGTTCTTCTCCGGCTCCACCAGCAGCCTTTATCAGCTGCTATGGTTCCCTTCCCGAATGCGAATCTCTATCTCTTTTATAGCCTATTCTAATAGGACCCATATTCAATTCAATCTCTTAAGTGACTTCTGAACACTAGCTAGCTCTGGACCTACCTATATTAGCCATGAGCGATCACCGAGCGGAGTTGAAAGAAAAGAGACTTGACATGCCAAAACTTCGCTCGCGAGTTCGGAACGAACGGAGCGGAAGGGATCAACAGTTCCAGGGAGAAGTTAAAAAGACGAGCACTTGGGACCACGGAGCCACCGTTTAAGACAAGGCTAAACGAGGCCATACGTGTAGTAAACTCCTCTCGTTGTGAAGAGAGTGAGTCTATAGAGCCAACGAGCCGAATCTATTTTGTCTCTTAATAGCCGAGTAGTTCCTTTAGTTCCGTAGACTATTGTACTAGTAGGGCTCGCCTATTTTCCTCCAACAGTCAACTTCACTTTCCTCCACTCGCCTGAATTACGAGGAGTTATTATACCGAATCCCAGATCCCTCTATACTATAGGCCCCTTAACCCATCGCGAACTTCGTTCACTGCGGGATAGGAATAGAAAGTATAGTACACGGGAACGGAACGAGCCGGAGCGAAGTAGGGATTGTACCACAGCTTGCTTCGAGACTGAAAGGCAATATGTAATATTCCTCACTGCTCAGCTGTCTTGGTATCCGTGTTAGGAAGTAAAAAAAACTCCTTGCCGCTGCCAAACATGTATGTTGAAGTCTCGGAAACATGTTTAAGTCATTGACATTTATCGGAGAATCGACAGTTCGTCTCGTCTCGGGGAATTCTAGATCAATCATAGATCTGGGCAGAAGCGCCCTTCCCTAAGCCATAACTTCTCCTAATCATCGGCGTGACACCTATTATTTATTTTTCTCGAAAGATGCAGCTACGGCCTTTTCGGTTTCGAATGGCATTGTTGAAATTACACAGCGAACTCGACCAACAAAGGATGGCAGTACTTGAACCTCACATTCGCGAAAAACCTGGTAACATCACCCCCTAGCAAAAGGGAGAACCCAATCGGTCTGCATCTGCATTTAGCATTGCCTTCACCTTTCAATGGATTGGCTGCAGTAGCGGTTCCCTCTTAAGAAGTTCGATCCATAGTCTTATGCCTCGTATCCTTCAAGTGTTTTCCGGCAGAAAAGGAAAAGGCTTCATCTACACCTTTCAAGGGCCTGATTTGACATCTTTTGTCTTGCGTGTGCCGTCTTGTTAATAGCGAATGAAGTAGAACCAGAATGAAGGGGCGATGATCCGCCCACACACATTGGTAGTAGGAGAGGCAGCCACTTGGGGCCTATCCATTCCATACCCAAACGCAACTCAGAATGCCTATGATTAGTATAGTTAACCGCCGGTGCTACTTCCTTAGTGAAGTATCCCATTCCGACTTCTGTAGGGTTTGTTTACCGATCACAGTTTCAGCATTGCACCTCACTAGGACGGCTTTCTTTCTTCCCTTAGAGTCCTTCTAGCGGGTCTTAGTGCCTTCCTCTCTTTCACAAGAGGGAAGATCTTACCAAACTTCAAATACATACTTTTCTTTAAGAATTGGATATAACAAACTACTTAATTAGCATAGAATTATCTGCAGCCCCTTCTCTTCTGGGCTAGGAGTGGAAATCGATCAAAAACCCTTTCACAGAGAATCGTTGGATCTGGTAATAAGCATTTAGTAGG